TAGAAATGTGTTCGCTCAAGAAAGACTCCAGAAGATATTGATCGTAAATAAGAAGACTGTTTACGAAGAAACAGGAATAGATATTCGCATTCATATACATAAGAATTATGTAGGAACCAAAAGAATCTTTTCTTTCTTTTTGAAAAGACGTAAATGGATTTCTTTGAAGTAAGGAGACTATTCAAATTATGATATTCGTGGAAAAACAATCGCAAGAAATGCAAAGAAGAAACATCTTTGATCCAGCATTGAAGGATTTGAACCAAGATTTCCAGATGGATGGGATGGGGTATTAGTAGATCTGACACATAATTTAAATGTGACAATTTATCCTCTAAAAAGGGAAATATTGAATGAATAGATCGTAAATTCTGAGATTTTGGTATTCTTTTTTCTTCAAGGGAAGATACTAATCGCGACGAGAATGGAATTTCCAGAATGACTCCAAAACCTTCTGATACCATTTGAGAAGAAAAATGAGAAGAAAAAGAATTCTTGTGCCCCCAAAATACATTTTGGTTAGAATCATTCACCGAAGAAATCAAAGATTTCTGTTGATACATTCGAGTAATTAAGCGTTTCACAAGTACTAAACTAGATTTATTGTCATAACCGAGAATTTCCACAGGTTCGTAAAAAATCAAACTATTGAAGCTATGATAATGAGCAAGTGAGTAAATATACTCCTGAAGGAGTAGCGGATATAGGAAGTTTTGTTGCCGAAATCTATCTTTTTTCAATCTAAATATCCTTGTAATTCTGTCATTGAAACACATTTATACTATAACCAAAAAAGGGAGGCACTTCTTGTTTTATGAAATGATACATAGTGCAATATGGTCAGAACGGCGTATGCGTATGTTGTATGTAGTATATTTTTTATCTTATACTAAAATACTCTTTATAATAAAATAGTATAACTTCTAACTCTAATAAACTAGAATAATAATAGAATAAGAAGATTCTTATTCTATTATTCTAAGAAATAATTCTAAGAATATAGTCTAGTATTAATATAGACTATACACTGTCTATACTTTTACTTTAAATAATAAATAATATAGACTTTTATACTGTACTGTGATGTAAAAAAAATAAATAGAATCTAAGAAGTAAAAGATTCTATAAAAGTAAGAACAAATAAAGAATATATACCCCGGAGACAGAGAGCCCAATCTACAGATCTTTTTTCTTTCCCTTTCTATCCAATTTTGTTTTCTTTTCTTTGTTATTTTATTTTCCTTGTTAATATAACTAGAATAACAATAAAAGAAAATAGAAAATAACAATAAGAAAAAGAAGGAAAAGGGGTAAAAATCTTTTATTTTCGCAACCCAATCACTCTTTTGACTTTGGAAAAGATCCCTTTTTTATCACTATACTATTTCTTCTACACATCCGTCTCCAATCCATAATAAAGAATAATTAGGATTAATAAAAAAAAAGAATCAATGGTCCACTCACAATTCACAAGAGAACCTTTTACCACATCAGGCACTAATCTATTTTTAACGTATAATTAGTAATTCAATCGGGTAATCATTCAAATTAAGAAAGGAAGCTCGTTGCTTTTTTGTCTTACTCGAATTGGAACCATAAGGCTCTATCCATTTATTCACTAGACCCGAAATACTTTACTGAACTTAAAAATTGTTCTAAAAAGAAAGATTCTCGTTCTATTTCTATTATGAGTACTAGAAATCTTCTTTGATTAAATTATTCTTTTTGATATTTTTCTATTCTTTTTACGACATGCTCTTTTTTCCATTCATTACCTTTCAGGATCAGTCGCGGTCTTATAAACTCTACCAATAGTCTAGACGAATTCCTTCATCCAAATGTGTAAAAGATCATAGTCGCAATTAAAAGCCGAGTACTCTACCGTTGAGTTAGCAACCCGGATTAATATGAAGTGTAGATAAGATCGAAATAAAAAAAAAAAAAAGAAATCCAGCAAATCCATCCATTTTACTAAAGCGAAGGAAGGAGCCAATAGGGAATGGGGATAAAAAGATCTATTTATATACTTTATATACGATCAAATTATATTTGTTTGAGACGCCATTGTCAATATGAATGGACTTTTTAGAAAGAAAGAAATTTCAAGAAATTCTATATAAATTTGTGTTGGATTAGCACAACATAAAGAAGAAATAAGAACTTTGAGCGGAAAAAAAGAAGGAATAAGGAAAAGGTAGAGATAGAAAAGATAGCGGCTTTCTTTAATCAAAAAAAGAAAGGTACAATACAAATACAAGAAGAAAGATTACCCCCCTTGTTGGGGGGTTCCACAACAAGAAGCAAGAAAGAAAAGAAGAATAATAAAAAGAAGAAGAAAATAAGTATGAATAGAACAAGAAAAGAAGAAACTTTGAATAAAGAATTACACTAAAGATAGGTACTAATTACCCTATCCTTTTTTTATTCATGATTCTTGTTTTTCCTTTCTTTCTTTTTTATCAAAAGAAACTCGAAATTCTTTAAAGAATTCTGCCTTCCTTAAAATATCATAAACAGTTCCTGTGGGTTGAGCACCTTTTTCAAGGAAATATAAAATAGCAGGAACATTTGAATAAGTTTGATTCTTTATCGGATCATAAAAACCCACCTTTCGAAGATCTCTTCCTTCTCTTCGGGATCGAACATCAATTGCAACGATTCGATAGATGGCTCATTGGGATAGATGTAGATAAAAGATGCCCCCCTAGAAACGTATAGGAGGTTTTCTCCTCATACGGCTCAAGAAAAAATGATTCGAATTTCTATAATTTCTATTTCTATCTATATAGATAGAAATAGAAAGAGAAATGGATCCATAAAGAATTAGACTGTAATTTGAGCCTTTTTTCCTTCTTTACAGAAAAAAGAAATTTCATTTGTACTCCTAACTCAAGTTGGGTAGTTTTGAAAGAGTTCGAAAGTAAATCTTTCGAATTTCTTGAGCTGTCTCTAACCTCTTTTTTTGTCTCCTTTCAGATCTCTTTTTTTTACTCATTCTGATCCAATTGTTGAGACAAGTGAAAATAGTGTTTCCTTGTTCCGGAATTTGTTGTCTTTGCTTTGCGCTTTGTCAAATCATTGGGTTTAGACATTACTTCGGTGATCCTTACTCCTTTTCAAAAAGGCAGCAACATACCCTTTGTTTTTTGTTCTTTCTATGGAAAAGGAAAAAATCATACGAAAGATTGATTCCTTTGTGATACACTCTTGATCGAAACAGTTTGAAGATTTCGACAAATCTTATTTTTTCATTTAAAACTTGTTCAAATTTGAACCTCTCCATTTATCTATATTTAGATATTGATGATATATTTACAAAGTTGGTCTAACTTATTGATTGTCACTAACCCTAGATTATTCCCCCGATAAATGAATCAATCATTTTTACTCGAGCTCCATCATATGCTATACCTTTATATACCATTAGTATCTTTATTTAGCAACCCAAGACAAATTCAATTAGGTTCCTAGCAGAACAAACTATGTCGAGACAAGAGCATCTTCATTCGTATAGAAAATGGTGGATGTCAGAATCCACAGCCAATCATGTCCTTCAAGTCGCACGTTGCTTTCTACCACATCGTTTCAAACGAAGTTTTACCATAACATCCCTCTAAATTTTATTTTAATTTGGAACCGTATGCAATTGATTCAATATGGAATCATGAATAGTCATTGGTTGAACCGATACATAATAATCTACACTTATCTATCTATGGATAGATAAGTGTTTATCCGGAAAGGATTTCACTGAAATTTACCCCATATTTTCTCATATGAATAATATCACATGAAAAAAACAAATCAGTTTTAAACAAACTTATTTACATCTTCAACAGATCTTTCGGGATTGTCCATCATAAAAGATCCCTCTTTTTCTTTTCAAAAAAGAAAAAAAGAAATTAGAAACCTCAAAAAAAGACTTTGACTTTACTTTCATTCAAATGAAAAATAAATCCCCATGAATGGATAAAAGTTTTTATCCACTTTAACTAAATAATATACTAAACTAAATATTTCATTGAAATATTCATAAATATTCAATTATAGAATAATAAGATAATCTGAAATAATAAGATTATATTAAAGAATATGAAAAAGAAAAATATACAATATATATTCTTATGTAATAATTATGTATTTCTGTATTAGAAATTAAAATCTATTTAGAATCTCTAATATTCAAAATTTCTAATATGAAATATATTAAATAAAATAATTTTAATGAAATTCTAAATTCATATATTCTTATATTCTAATATGAATTATGAATATTTTATCATTTATTATTTATGAAATATGATTTTATGATTCTAATATTATGATTGACTTATTATTTACCATCTCCGATTGAATCTGATTTTCATTTAATTTAAAACAGAGAGATAGTTTGAGAATAAAGTTTCTTTGTTTTCATTATTATGGAGTGGAAAAGTCTCGTGTAAGGTAAGATCAAAGAGAAGATCAGAATCCTCGGATTCTGATCTTTTCGCATCCATCTCCATCATATAAAACAAATAATCGTTAACGAAAGTAATCACGAATATTTCAGAATAAAATACTTTAGTAAAAAAGTAAAAAAAAAAAAGATATGATTCTTAGAATCATTCTTAGAATCATTCTTAGAATTAAGATTGGATAACATTGTATCCAACATTAAACAGAAGATTGTTTAATGAAATCTCAATAGAGAAGAATCTTTCGTTTCTGATGCAAAAGATCTGGGACGGAAGGATTCGAACCTCCGAGTAACGGGACCAAAACCCGTTGCCTTACCGCTTGGCCACGCCCCATTTTGATTTGGTCTAAGAAAAACTAAGCTAAATATTGGTTATTCGTCAATAACCAACCAAAATAAATATAGGACATTTTGTCGCTAGGATTCAACACAATAGATATAGAATCAAAAAGATTAATTGATCATTACTTAGAATTCAATTAAGATATTGTATGAAAATAGAATTCCTTGTATTCTTATTTGATTGTAGAATGTAAGGAAGGATTCTTGATTGGGGAGAAGTCAAAGAAAAAGAAGAATTTCTTTCTTTTATCTGCCTTTTTATTTTAAATTTTCCCTCAGAAAAACAATTCAATCCAATCTGATAATTTATTATCATTTCAATTTAATTTGAATCTTTAAGAACAAGAAAAGAATATTTGTTATGTTTAATATCTTTAGTTTAATCTGTATCTGTCTTAATTCTACCCTTTATTCGAGTAGTTTTTTCTTCGCCAAATTGCCCGAGGCTTATGCCTTTTTCAATCCAATCGTAGACGTTATGCCGGTTATCCCTTTATTCTTTTTTCTCTTAGCCTTTGTTTGGCAAGCTGCTGTAAGTTTTCGATAAAAATGGAATCTCTATTCAATTCATAATTTCTTCGATAAAAAAAAGATGAGATTTTGATTATGAAAATCAATAAGATCAGAAATAAGATTCAGATAAGTCTGGACATTAGAAACCCTCGATTCAAAAAGCGAAATTCTGGTATTTTATATTTTCTATTGAAATTGAATTTTCATAAGGGAAGGGGGCGATGATCTTTATCTTTAATCAGCTTATTTCTTCTTTTGTTCTGACCTTTCCTTTATAAGATCCCATACAATACCTATGTATAGATATGGATATGGCAAGAAATCTTTGGTAACGAAAAAATACGAATCTTATTACATTAGAAATCAATTCGTGAAAATAAATTTCAAAAAAAAAACTTCCTTTTTTTTTTTCATCTTTAAAGCGTCATATCAAAATAGTGTATAGTGTGTGTCGTAAAATAGGTGATCTATTTCCTTCAAAAAAAATGATCTTATCTTGGAGATTTGTAATGCTTACTCTTAAACTATTCGTTTACACAGTAGTAATATTCTTTGTTTCTCTCTTCATCTTCGGATTCTTATCTAATGATCCGGGGCGTAATCCTGGGCGTGAAGAATAAAAAAAGAGATGAGATTCGTTTTTACTTTTTCCTTGATTTTTTCATAGGTAAATGTATAAATAAATGGAATAGATGCTAGATAAAGATAAAAGATTCATAAAAGAAAATAATCGAAATTTATTCCAATTCTAAAATCTCAAGTGATCGGGGGGGTCGGAGAGAGAGGGATTCGAACCCTCGGTACGAATAATTCGTACAACGGATTAGCAATCCGACGCTTTAGTCCACTCAGCCATCTCTCCCCATTCCAAATTGGAAATTTATCATGTGATTTAACACGTGAAGTCAAGATTGAGAACAATCTTTATTTTCCTTCAATGATTCGAAAAAGATTTCTCCAATAGAAAAGAAAGAATACCTTACTTATTTTATTTTGTACAAAAGGTTCATTTCCCCGGCCTGGTTAAGTATAAGTACTGGCCGGGCCAGTACTTCTTTTGTTCCAACGAATAAAAATTGTTATTGAAACAAGAAGAATAATTTTCATTTCCATTCCTAATTATTAGAAATTCTTTAATAAATTATCTATATCTAGATTAATATAGAATATTCTATATATTCTAGAATTCTATATTAATATGATTAATATGATATATTCTATATTGAAATATTCAATATTAGATATCTTTTAGATATCTTTTGAAAAGAAATATATCTTATAAAAGAAAGAATATCAAATAGAAAACACATATTTCTAAATTGAGACTATAAATCATTTACTTGTTCAAAGCAAAGGACAAGCTTGAAAGTTTGAGGCCCGATTTACCCGAATTCAGAAGTTCAAGTGAAGGGAGGTTTCAAAAAAAAAAAATACTTATAACTTTAGTACACTATTTAAATTTGACTAAACTTTTTGCTATTCACCTATTCTTTTTCAAGTTTTCAATCCCGCGCCGCGGCGGAACAAAATACGTGTTAATGCTGGAATTCTCATGATTCTGATGCTATTTTGACTGCGTCTGATTACATTTGTTGGACAAATGGTGCATTCATATCCAATAATGAATATGTAGCGGGTATAGTTTAGTGGTAAAAGTGTGATTCGTTCTATTAACAACTTAAATAGTTAAGGGGTCTTTCCATTTTTTTCATATTTCATATTCCGATCAAAAACTTTATTTCTTAAAAAGATTTAATCCTTTACCCCTCAATAGGACATTTGAGGAACGAATATACATTCTCACGATTTCTATCCAAAAGGCAATCAGAATTTTAATAAAAAGAATTGGATTATGGAGTCGAGAAGCATAATTTTTTTGATTGGTTCAATTCTTCCAATTGAATGAGTATGAATAAAAGATCTATGGATGATAGTACAAAACTTTCAATCGTAACTAAATCTTCAATCTTTGCACTGAAAAAGGGTGAGATTGAAGCCAAATAGCTAGAAAATGATGGTTTTGGTTTACTAGAACCCTCGGCTTCTTGTTTCAGCTCGGTAGAAACAAAATTATTTTCCTTAGGATCCCACGAGTAGAAAAGAAATAGGGAACGAAGTAACTAGACTAGAGACTAGAAAGATTTGATAGAATCCCCCTCTTCTAGAGGGATCATCTAAAAAGCAAG